ATATATTATTACCCTCATTAATAATAGCTAAAAATAGCGCTCGTATACTATTATTTCAATTTCCCGAATGGACCGAAGATTTAAAGGATTGGAATAAAGAAATGCATATTAAATGTACTTATAATGGGATTCAATTATCAGAAAAAGAATTTCCAAAAAACTGGTTAACAGACGGTATTCAGATAAAAATCCTATTTCCCTTTTATCTGAAACCTTGGCATAAATCTAAGACACGAAAAACTTATAACAATCTAACAAAAAATAAAGGACAAAAAAATGATTTTTGTTTTTTAACAGTTTTGGGAATGGGAACTGAACTTCCTTTTGGTTCTCCTCAAAAACAACTTTCATTTTTTGAACCTATTTTTAAAGAACTCAAAAAAAAAATTAGAAAATTGAAAAAGAAATGTTTTCAAGTTATAAGAATTTTAAAAGAAAACACAAGATTTTTTTTTCATGCCTTAAAAGAAACAAAAAAATGGGTTATTCAAAGTATTCTAGTTCTAAAAAAAATAATAAAAGAACTCTCAAAAATAAACCCAATTTTATTATTTGGATTCCGAGAAATATATGAAGTGAGCGATGTTGAAATTCAAAAAGAAAAAGATTCGAAAATTAGTAATGAAATAATTTACGAATCACCTATTCAAATTCAATGTACGAATTGGATAAATGATTCATTGACAAAAAAAAAAATACAAGATCTGACTGATAGAACAAACACAATCCTAAATCAAATAGAAAAAATTTCAAAAGACAAAAAAAAAAGATTTATATCCTCAGATAGAAATATTAGGTCTAAGAAAATTATTTATAATGATAAAAGATTGGAAGTGCAAACAAATATTTTGCAGATATTAAAAAGAAAAAATGTTCGACTAATTCGTAAAGTAAATTCTTTTCGAAAATTTTTAATTGAAAAGATCTATATAGATATTCTTTTATGCATTAAAAATTTTCCTAAAAAAAATACACCACTTTTTTTTCTTGAATCAACAAAAAAAATTATTAATAAATACATTTACAATAATCAATCTATTTCCAATGATGAAACAAATCAAGAAGGAATTGATAAAACAAAACAAAATAGAATTCACTTTATTTCAACTAGAAAAAAATCATTTTATAATATTAGTAATAAGAATAAGAACTCACAGATTTTTTATAAATTATCTTACTTGTCACAAGCATATGTATTTTACAAATTATCACAAACTCCAGTTTTTAACTTCTCTAAGTTAAGATCTGTCTTTGAATATAACGGAACATCCTTTTTTCTTAAGAATGAAATAAAAGATTATTTTTTTGGAACAAAGGAAATATTTCATTCCAAATTAAAACATAAGAATTTCTCCAATTTAGAAATGAATCAATGGAAAAATTGGTTAAAGAGTCATTATCAATATGATTTATCTCAAATTAGATGGTCTAGTAGATTAGTACCAAAAAAATGGCGAGATACAGTCAATCACCACTCTATAGATCAGAATAAATATTTAAACAAATGTGATTCATACAAAAAAACCCGATTAATTAACTACAAAAAACAAACAAATTTGGAAGAAGACTCATTACCGAATCAAAAAAAAAATGTTAAAAAACAATATAGATATGATAATTTATCGTATAAATTTATTAATTATGAAGATAAGAAAAACTCATCTATTTATAGATTTCCATTACAAATAAATAATAACCAAGATATTTTTGATAATTACAACACACATAAACGAAATTTATTTAATAGGTTTAATAGGATAGTGAATACCCCTATCCATAATTATCTAGTAGAAGATAATATTATAGATAAGAACAAAAATATGGATAGAAAATATTTTAATTGGATAATTCTCAATTTTGGTCTTAAAAAAAAAGTCGATATTGAGGCCTGGATCAATATGGATATTGACACCAACAGAAATAAATATACTAAGAGTAGGACTAATAATTATCAAATAATTGAAAAAATTGCTAAGAAAGTTCTTTTTTTTCTACCAATTTATCAAAATCAAGAAATCAACTTATCCAATAAAAAAACACTTTTTGATTGGCTGAAACTGAATGAAGAAATACTAAGTTGTCCCATATCAAATCTGGAACTTTGGTTTTTCTCAGAATTTTTGATACTTTATAATGTGTATAAGATTAAACCATGGACCATACCAATCAAATTACTTCTTTTTAATTTAAATGAAAATCAAGGAGAAAAAGAATCTGCAGACCAAGCAGATTTTGAATCAATTTTTTCAAATCAAGAAAAAGCTGTTGAAGAAATTTATTTGGGATCAAAAAAGAAAAAAGATAAAAAACAATACAGGATAGAAGCAGAATTTGGTTTTTTCCTAAAAAGGTATTTGCGTTTTCAATTGAGATGGGATTATTTTTTAAATCAAAAAATGCTCAATAACATCAAAGTATATTGTCTACTGCTTAGACTGATAAATCCAAAAGAAATTACTATATCCTCTATTCAAAGGAGAGAAATTAATCTGGATATTCTAATGGTTCAGAAAGATTTCACTTTTACAGAATTGATCAAAAAGGGAATATTGTTTATCGAACCAGTTCCTTTGTCTATAAAAAAAGAAGGACAATTTATTATGTATCAAACCATAAGTATTTCGTTGGTTCATAAGAGTAAGCAAACAATTAATAAAAGGTATCGAGAAAAAGGTCATGTTGATAAGCAGAATTCAGATGAATTCATCCCAAAATATCAAAAGATAACTGGAAATAGAGACAAAAATAATTATGATTTGTTTGTTCCTGAAACTATTTTATCCCCCAGACGTCGTAGAGAATTGAGAATTCTAATTTGTTTCAATTCTAAGAATAAAAATGATATACCTAAAAACACAAGATTTTTTAATGGAAATAAGGCAACCAATCAAGTTTTTGATAAAAACAAAAAAGAAAAAAATAAACTAATTAAATTAAAGTTCTTTCTTTGGCCTAATTATAGATTAGAAGATTTAGCTTGTATGAACCGCTATTGGTTTGATACCAATAACGGCAGTCGTTTCAGTATGGTAAGAATAGATATGTATCCACGATTGAAAATGAATTAATGGTACATTTTTACTCTATTTTCTATACCCTGTTGGGTCGGGTCTATAAAGGCAAAGAGATGCATACATTGTTTTACATTCCATTCTGATAGATGATATTCATTTAATTTGAATGACATATTAATTAGATCTCGAAAGGATCAAAAAAATCTTCTTATTTTCATTTTTGTTATAAATTTTTATCTTTGGTGAGTGCAGAAAACCATCTTTTTTGATACCAAGTCGAATCCCAATAAAAAAAAAATTGAAATTATTAACGAAATTAAGATTCATAAATTATTAACGAAATTAAGATTCTTGTATATATCAAATTAAAATAAGTGGTATTATTATTATTGATCAATAAAAAAATCTATCACTAAAAAGAGAGCAAGTGAGGGGAGAGAGTATTTCATTTTATGGTAAAAAAATCATTAATCTCGGTTATTTCGCAAGAAGAAAAAGACGAAAACAGAGGGTCTGTTGCATTTCAAATAAAAAGCCTCACCGATAGGATACGAAAACTTTCTTCCCATTTGGAATTGCACAGAAAAGACTATTCATCACAGAGGGGCCTACGGAAAATTTTGGGAAAACGCCAACGGATGCTGTCTTATTTGTCAAAGAAAAATCGAATATGTTATAAAGAATTAATTAATCAGTTGAATATTCGGGAATCAAAAACTCGTTAATTTGAAATTTGAAGATGCATTTTGAATTATTTGATTTATTAGATCTTGAATTTTAATGAACTTATTTACGTTTTCAGCAATTCATGAAAGAATGAATCGAGGAAAAACCTATGAATATACCAGCTACAAGACAAGACCTCATGAAAGTAAATATGGGCCCCCACCACCCATCAATGCATGGTGTTCTTCGACTCATCGTTACTCTCGATGGTGAAGATGTTATTGACTGTGAACCAATATTGGGCTATTTACACCGAGGGATGGAAAAAATTGCGGAAAACCGAACAATTATACAATATCTGCCTTACGTAACACGTTGGGATTATTTAGCTACTATGTTCACAGAAGCAATAACCGTAAATGGACCGGAACAGTTGGGAAATATTCAAGTACCTAAAAGAGCCAGCTATATTCGAGTAATTATGCTGGAGTTGAGTCGTATAGCTTCTCATCTGTTATGGCTTGGTCCTTTTATGGCAGATATTGGTGCACAGACCCCTTTCTTCTATATTTTCAGAGAAAGAGAGTTAGTATATGATCTATTTGAAGCTGCCACCGGTATGAGAATGATGCATAATTATTTTCGTATCGGAGGAGTAGCGACTGATCTACCTCATGGCTGGATAGATAAATGTTTGGATTTTTGCGATTATTTTTTAACGGGAGTTACTGAATATCAAAAACTTATTACACGAAATCCTATTTTTTTAGAACGAGTTGAGGGAGTAGGCATTATTGGTAGAGAGGAAGTAATAAATTGGGGTTTATCAGGACCAATGCTGCGAGCTTCCGGAATACAATGGGATCTTCGTAAGGTTGATCATTATGAGTGTTACGACGAATTTGATTGGGAAGTACAGTGGCAAAAAGAGGGAGATTCATTAGCTCGTTATCTAGTCCGAATTGGTGAAATGACCGAATCCATAAAAATTATTCAACAGGCTCTCGAAGGAATTCCGGGGGGGCCATATGAGAATTTAGAAATTCGATACTTTGATAGAGAAAGGAATCCAGAATGGAATGATTTTGAATATAGATTTATTAGTAAAAAACCGTCTCCTACATTTGAATTGCCAAAACAAGAACTCTATGTGAGAGTCGAAGCCCCAAAGGGAGAATTAGGAATTTTTCTGATAGGGGATCAGAGTGTTTTTCCTTGGAGATGGAAAATACGCCCGCCAGGTTTTATCAATTTGCAAATTCTTCCTCAGTTAGTTAAAAGAATGAAATTGGCTGATATTATGACGATACTAGGTAGTATAGATATCATTATGGGAGAAGTTGATCGTTGAAATGATAATTGATACAAACGAAGTACAAGATATCAATTCTTTTTCTAGTTCTAGATTCGAATTTATTAAAGAGGTCTATGGAATTATATGGATCCTTATTCCTATTTTGACTCTTGTATTGGGAATCACAATAGGTGTACTGGTAATTGTATGGTTAGAAAGAGAAATATCTGCAGGAATACAACAACGTATTGGACCTGAATACGCCGGTCCTTTGGGAGTTCTTCAAGCTCTAGCAGATGGGACAAAACTACTTTTCAAAGAAAATCTCCTTCCATCTAGAGGAGATACTCGTTTATTCAGTATCGGACCATCCATAGCAGTCATCTCCATTTTAGTAAGCTATTTAGTAGTCCCTTTTGGATATCACCTTGTTTTAGCGGATCTTAATATCGGTGTTTTTTTATGGATTGCCATTTCAAGTATTGCTCCTATTGGTCTTCTGATGTCAGGATACGGATCAAATAATAAATATTCCTTTTTAGGTGGTCTACGAGCTGCTGCTCAATCGATTAGTTATGAAATACCATTAACTTTATGTGTATTGTCAATATCTCTACGTGTGATTCGTTGAGACATAAATTTTTCTCTATTCCTTCCTCTCTAGAAAAGGGGAAAAATGAATTGAGTCGATATTTTCATTTTTTTATTAATTATTTGGATTGATGAACTAAATCAGATAGTTATATGAGTGAAAGAAAACAGCTTATATATAAATTTGCTGTCAAAATATCAAAATATTGAGTCTCATTTTCTATGTATAAGAGTTAGAGAGTTGGGCGGAAATAAACAAAAATAAAAGAGACCATTTATCCCAAGATTGGTTGATTAGTCATCCTAACTTGAAGCGGGTTCAAAAGATTAACCATATTAATTTTTCACTATTACTATTGTTTATATGTATTCTCATACATGTATTACCATAACATAATGGATGATTGAACAAAAACGAGTGGATAGTTAGAAACACCAATATACGAAAAGGATTAGTAATGGCAATTATGGAAATTATCCAAAAGTATATTTCTGCATAATATACAAAGAATATTAATTGGGGCTTTAAGTTGGTAGAAATGATCAGGCAGTACTACCCACAATTCCAATCCAGAGTATGCTCCTATCCACGTATTAAATAAATGACTATTTGAAACGAAATAATCCTTTACTTGTATTTTCTAAGCCCTTTATTTCTCAGAAAAAGAAAGAAGAATAGAAAATATATATATATATAGAAAAGAATCCAATTCCAATAGAAATTACAATAGAAAATAAAAAAAAAAAAAAATCTTTCTTTACTTTTATTCTTTCCTTTTTATATCCATATTCGCATAAATAGAATTCATATCATAATTCATAAAGGAATGTAATGTATAACGTAAGTGAAAAAAAAAAGCCGGGTTATTTCTACTTTTACAAGGAGTATTTTATTGAAGAATGGAATTATTACTCAACAAAAAAAAATTTCAATTTTTTACGAAAGTAAAAATTTTTTAAAGATAAAGAAAGGATGAGATCAATTCAGAAGTATTTTAAATTTGATTTATTATTCAAATTGGAGTTCTTATTATTTATTAATAATTTATTATATTTATTCTTAATTATATTATTATATAAATATTATAAATATAATTTTCTTCCTTTGTTCTAAAATTCATATTTATATATATTTTATTAATATTTAATAATATTTAAATATTTATATATATTTTTATTTATATATATTTTTATTTTAATTTTTTAATTTATTTTATATATATTTTAATTTATATATATATATTTTAATTTATATATATTATTTATAATTTTTAATTATTAAAAAAAAAAACATATTATTGTTAAACAATAACAGATAGAATTCAATTGATCTAATTCAGGATCGTATGATATATTTTGACCTTATCTATCTTATAAACATATCAAGATAAAATACCCGGTCCTTAGATTTATTTATGGTCCTCAAGGAGCCGTATGAGATGAAAATCTCATGTACGGTTCTGTACTAGCGATGGAAACAGTATATAGTATCATCGACTATAATTATCTAATAGTTCAAGTACAGTTGATATAGTCGAGGCTCAATCAAAATATGGTTTTTGGGGATGGAATTTGTGGCGTCAACCTATAGGGTTTATCATTTTTCTAATTTCTTCCCTAGCAGAATGTGAAAGATTACCTTTTGATTTACCAGAAGCAGAAGAAGAATTAGTAGCAGGTTATCAAACCGAATACTCGGGTATCAAATTTGGGTTATTTTACGTTGCTTCCTATCTAAATTTATTAGTTTCTTCATTATTTGTAACAGTTCTTTACTTAGGCGGTTGGAATATCTCTATTCCATATATATTTGTTTCTGAGCTTTTTGAAATAAATAAAACATATAGAGTTTTTGAACCAATAATTGGTATTTTCATTACATTAGCTAAAACGTATTTGTTTTTGTTCATTCCTATCACAACAAGATGGACTTTACCTAGGCTACGAATGGACCAACTATTGAATCTTGGATGGAAATTTCTTTTACCTATTTCTCTTGGAAATCTATTATTAACAACTTCTTTCCAACTCTTTTCACTGTAAAGGACTATCTTATATTCACAATTTGGATCAAACAAGAGAAATAAACAAACATAAAATTATTCATATATATATTCCCAATATGTTTTCTATAATAACTGGGTTCATGAATTATGGTCAACAAACAGTACGAGCTGCAAGGTACATTGGTCAAGGTTTCATGATTACCTTATCCCACGTAAATCGTTTACCCATAACTATTCAATATCCTTATGAAAAATTAATTACTGCGGAGCGTTTCCGCGGTCGAATCCATTTTGAATTTGATAAATGTATTGCTTGTGAAGTATGTGTGCGTGTATGTCCTATAGATCTACCTGTCGTTGATTGGAAATTAGAAACTGATATTCGCAAGAAACGATTACTTAATTATAGTATTGATTTTGGAATCTGTATATTTTGTGGTAACTGTGTTGAGTATTGTCCAACAAATTGTTTATCAATGACTGAAGAATATGAACTTTCTACTTATGATCGTCACGAATTGAATTATAATCAAATTGCCTTGGGTCGTTTACCAATGTCAGTAATTAACGATTATACAATTCGAACAATTTTGAATTCGCCTCATAAGTCAATCTCTTGATTTAAGATTCAAAAAAAAAATTGTGTATGTAATAAAATTGTGTAATGTAATTACTAAGATTCGATTTTGATCTAAAAGAATGAGGTTTTTCGTTTTCTTTGGTTAATACCTACAAATCTCAAGTATTGATTGATTAGTAAAAATCATGTCTTAATTTGGATTGAAAATCTATTAATTCATATATCTGAAATTATTTCAAAAACGAAAAACTATATATAATTTTTAGTTTTTGATAGGAATATTTTTTGAATCATCAATTTTTTTTTCTGGTCTGGTCTCAATAAGGGCATGAAAAACATTTTGATTTATTTATTTCTTATTTTACATATAATGGATTTACCTGGACCAATACATGATTTTCTTTTAGTCTTTCTGGGCTTAGGTCTTCTATTAGGAGGTATAGGAGTAGTATTACTTACTAACCCAATTTTTTCTGCCTTTTCATTGGGACTGGTTCTTGTTTGTATATCCTTATTCTATATTCTATTAAATTCATATTTTGTAGCTGCTGCCCAACTCCTTATTTACGTGGGAGCTATAAATGTTTTAATCCTATTTGCTGTAATGTTCATGAATGGTTCAGACTATTCCAACGATTTTACTCTTTGGACCATTGGGGATGGGGTTACTTTGTTGGTTTGTACAAGTATTTTTCTTTTACTAATGACTACTATTACGGATACGTCATGGTACGGGATTATTTGGACTACAAGATCAAACCAGATTATAGAGCAAGATTTGATAAGTAATAGTCAACAAATTGGAATTCATTTATCAACAGATTTTTTTCTTTCATTTGAATTCATTTCGATAATTCTTTTAGTTGCTTTAATAGGTGCAATTGCCGTGGCGCGCCAATAATAAATCTATAAAATTAGCAACAGCAATCAAAATCAAATTTCATTTTGTGTTATCACATTTATTTTCCTTCAATTAAAATTCAAGATTGTTTATGTATAAAATAAAAAGATAAAATAGAAATTTGATTTTATTTGATCTATTACTAATAGTTTATTCCGTACTTTTTTTTGATTCTAGTCAATTGAATCCGTCGAATTGTTGTTCATATTATATTGAAATGAATTGAAATTGATAAGGAGTTGATCAATGATGCTCGAACATGTACTTGTTTTGAGTGCTTACTTATTTTCTATCGGTATCTATGGATTGATCACGAGCCGAAATATGGTTAGAGCCCTTATGTGTCTTGAACTTATACTGAATGCGGTTAATATAAATTTCGTAACATTTTCTGATTTTTTTGATAGTCGCCAATTAAAAGGAAATATTTTCTCCATTTTTGTTATAGCTATTGCAGCCGCTGAAGCAGCTATTGGACCAGCAATTGTTTCGTCAATTTATCGTAACAGAAAATCAATTCGTATAAATCAATCTAATTTGTTGCATAAGTAGTATTAATCATAGAAATTAGAATATTGATAAGTTCGAATTAGCATATATTATACATAATAATGATCCGGTTTGCGAAAATGTAAGAAATCAAAGTATCTTGGCTCTTTCACATGAGTTGATTCAGAAGTAGGTAGATTAGTAGGTAAATTGATTAAAAAAAATTCTGATAAATCATTGATTCATCTGGTGTCTAAATATATGATTCATTTACAAGTTTACTAGATCAAAATTTCTAATTAAAAAAAATTCTAGATCCAATGTCACATTCAGTAAAGATTTATGATACATGTATAGGGTGCACTCAATGTGTCCGAGCCTGCCCCACAGATGTATTAGAAATGATACCTTGGGACGGGTGTAAAGCTAAGCAAATTGCTTCTGCTCCAAGAACAGAAGACTGTGTGGGTTGTAAGAGATGTGAATCCGCCTGTCCAACAGATTTTTTGAGTGTTCGAGTTTATTTATGGCATGAAACAACTCGAAGTATGGGTCTAGCTTATTGATCCATTCCAAAAAACCTACTCGAATACGAATACATTTTATTTTTTTTTTTTTACCTTTACCGACAAAAACCCGTGCTCCAAAATATTGGAGCACGGGTTTTTGTCGGTCCAAGTGTATTTTATTTTTACCACGAATTACTTTCCTTGGTTAACGATAGTTGTATTTTTGCCAATCTTTGCGGGTTCCTTAATTTTCTTTCTTCCTCATAGAGGAAATAAGGTAATTAGATGGTATACTCTTTGTATATGTATAATAGAACTCCTTCTAACAACCTATGCATTTGGTTATCATTTCCAATTGGACGATCCATTAATCCAATTAATAGAAAATTATAAATGGATCAATTTTTTTGATTTTTACTGGAGATTGGGAATAGATGGAATTTCTATAGGACCTGTTTTGCTAACGGGATTTATCACTACTTTAGCTACTTTAGCGGCTCGGCCGGTTACTCGAGATTCCCGATTATTCCATTTCCTGATGTTAGCAATGTATAGCGGTCAAATAGGACCATTTTCTTCTCAAGACCTTTTACTTTTTTTCATCATGTGGGAATTAGAATTAATTCCGGTTTATCTACTTCTCTCCATGTGGGGGGGAAAGAAACGTTTGTATTCAGCTACAAAATTTATTTTGTACACTGCAGTAAGTTCTGTTTTTTTATTAATGGGAATTCTGGGTATTTGTTTATATGGTTCTAATGAACCAACATTAAATTTTGAAACATCAGCTAATCAATCCTATCCTGTAGCAGTGGAAATACTATTTTATCTTGGATTTTTTATTGCTTTTGCTGTCAAATTGCCGATTATACCCTTACATACATGGTTACCAGACACTCATGGAGAGGCGCATTACAGTACTTGTATGCTTCTAGCTGGAATCTTATTAAAAATGGGAGCATATGGGTTGGTTCGGATCAATATGGGATTATTTCCTCACTCGCATTCTATATTTTCTCCCTGGTTGATGATAATAGGCACAATTCAAATAATCTATGCAGCTTCAACATCTCCAGGGCAATATAATTTAAAAAAAAGAATAGCTTACTCCTCCGTATCTCATATGGGTTTCATAATTATAGGACTGGGTTCTATAAGCGATACAGGACTCAATGGAGCTATTTTACAAATAATTTCTCATGGATTTATTGGTGCTGCGCTTTTTTTCTTGGCAGGAACGAGTTATGATAGAATACGTCTTGTTTATCTCGACAAAATGGGCGGAATGGCTATCACAATTCCAAAAATATTCGCAACTTTCAGTATTTTATCAATGGCCTCTCTTGCATTACCGGGCATGAGCGGTTTTGTTGCAGAATTGATAGTATTTTTTGGAATACTTACTAGCCAAAAATATCTTTTAATGACAAAAATATTAATTACTTTTGTAATGGCAATTGGTATGATATTAACTCCTATTTATTCATTATCTATGTTACGCCAGATGTTCTATGGATACAAGTTTTTAAATTTGAATACTCAAAACTCTTATTTTGTTGATTCTGGACCGCGAGAGTTATTTATTTCGATCTCTATCCTTCTACCTGTAATAGCTATTGGGTACAAGTTTTTAAATTTGAATACTCAAAACTCTTATTTTGTTGATTCTGGACCGCGAGAGTTATTTATTTCGATCTCTATCCTTCTACCTGTAATAGCTATTGGGATTTATCCAGATTTCGTTTTCTCATTATCAGTTGACAAAGTCGAAGCTGTTTTATCTAATTATTTTTTTCGATAGTTTTTATTTTTACTTATAAAAATAAAAAATAGGAATTCTATTCTAAGCAGTAAGTATGTAAGCCATCGAAAACCCTTTTTGTAAAGGAATGGAAATGAAGTAATTCAAAGGGTTTTCGACGGCTTACATGAAGTTTTCTTATATAGACACTTAAGCTGTACTATCTTTGTTTTGAATTCGTCAAGTACTTTTTTCAAGATGTTAATGTAAATGAACCATAACTATGCAATCCTATTCCGAATAAATTTACCCCAAAATAACATATCCAAATTATAAGAAAACCTATCGAAGCTACAATTGCGGAATTTACACTTTCCCAATTTTGATTTGTTCGAGTATGTAAATAAATTGCAAATATGGTCCAAGTAATAAACGCCCAAGTTTCCTTTGGATCCCAATTCCAATATGATCCCCATGCTTCATTAGCCCATACTGCTCCCGAAAGAATACCTATGGTTAAAAAGATAAACCCTAAACTAATAATACGATAACTCCAAAGATCCAATTGTTGAATTAATTGAAACCTGTAATAATTCCGAGAAGAAAGAAAAGAAATGTTTGGTAAAACATTGTTTTTTTCGCTAACGTATTGAATACTAAAAATCCTTATTAATTTTCGAAATTTAATGACTAGAAGGGCTAGTGATAATAATGATCCGCATAAAAGAGCCGCATATCCCAATACCATCATACTTACGTGCATCATTAACCAATGAGATTGGAGAGCAGGTACTAATATTTCGGATTGATGCATTTCAGTTAAAAGACCCGAAGTAGCAAAACCTTGGGTAAAAATAGCACTTGGCGCCGTTATTGCTTTTAAATTGAAATAGGTTTTATTTTTTTGTAAATATGGAACCATATGAATTATGGAGAAACTCCAGGAAAGAAAGATTAATGATTCATATAAATTACTTAATGGTAAATGTCCAAAATAAATCCAACGAGTAACTAATAATCCTGTTATACAAAAAAAAATAGTTATCATGCCCTTTTGAGACGAATCATATAGTCCTACGATTTCATCGACTAATAATGTTATTAAATGAATTGTAATTACAATTGAAACAACTGAAAAGGATATATGAGCTAAGATATGCTCTAAAGTTGAAAATATCATAAATTTTAAAAATAAAAAAAAAAGGGGGGGGGGGAAGAACTCTTCTTTCATTATAGGAATGGAAATCGGGAATTGAATTCATTATAGAACTTTTCTTTTTATTTGAATTTTCTAGGACTTACTTTTTTTAGAAGATGGCATGCCGCCACTCGGACTCGAACCGAGATGCTTTAGCACTGCTTCCTAAGAGCAGCGTGTCTACCGATTTCACCATAGCGGCTTGCTCGAAATCATAATAACTTTTTTTTATTCAATCGTCGAGATTAAAGTAGTCAATTCAATATTTTTTTTTAGGAAACATTCCAATTAATAAATAATAACTTGGTTTTAAATTATAGATTTTAACGTAACGTTTTCAATAGTTTTTATTTTTGTTTTTCAATAGTTTTTATTTTTGTATTTAGATTTATTATTTACTTATAAGGGATAAGGGTACCTGTTTTATTTAACTTAACAATACAATAGGTTTTGATAATTTATTAGTTTATGCTCAACTAAAATGTAATTCTTCGAACGTTATAGTTATGACTTCAATTCATGAATAGAACTCAAAAGAAAATGTTTTTTATTATTTACATTTTAAATTTAGAATTTATTTCTCATTTAGATTATTTAGTTTATGAATCTAATATCTAATAAAAAATGAATTTTTTGATGGAGAAATAGGATTTTCTGTATTACAAATTTAGTAATATACACAATAGATTTAGGGAATTATTTGCATAGCTTTGTATTAATTGTTAGGGATTTAGTTGTGTAGCGTATTTTTGTTAAAATTTAATAAACCGATTAAATATTGTTAAGTCTTGAGCCAGAATGTGCAAATAAAATAATGCAAATTCCAATTTAGATCATAATTGTACTGTATTTCAAAAAAAAAATTTAATAAACCGATTAAATATTGTTAAGTCTTGAGCCAGAATGTGCAAATAAAATAATGCAAATTCCAATTTAGATCATAATTGTACTGTATTTCAAAAAAAAAAAGATTTTCTAATGAAATAAAATTAGAATTCTATTTTCAATTATTGAATCGATGGGGAAAATAGGAATCCCCATCCCAAAAACGATAAAATATACTAAAAAGAAAGGTGAAATCGTGTGCTTGCGTTTATTCTTTTTCAAACACAAAAGTAAAAGTACTATTTTAGAATTCTAATTCAGTAGACAAAAAAAAAAGGATTCTACTATAAAAGCAAAACAAATTCAATTTAAGATTATAATTAGGTTAAAACATTAGAGAATCCAAAAAATTCTTTTTATTTATACATTCATTATATATTATTTTATTCTTATTTATTTTTTATTCTTAATTATATATTATTTTAATTATATATTATTTTATTCTTAATTTATTCATTCTTATCTATTTTTTATTTAATTTTCATTTAATATCTAATATTAATATTTAATATCCATTTTTTTTTTTTTTTTTTTTTTCAAATCAGACCAATTCAGATTATTTCAATCTTTGATTATTTATTTTTTGTATAAAAAAAACTTTTTGAACTCTTCGTAGAAAGAGATTTCCCTAATGAAAAAGCTTTCAATGCCGCCCAATATCCTTTCCTTTTCCAAATATTTTTACGAATCTTTTTTTTTGATATAGAAGTGCGTTTTTTTGGAACTGCCATTAAAAAATTAGAATAGGTTATTCATTTTTATAGTTGGATGTCAAAGACATTTAGTATTCAAAACCAATTGTTCGTTACTATTAATTATCTATTTATTTTTTTTTTTTCTAACTTGTACTCCCTTCATATCATAAAAATATGAATATAGAAAAATCACATAAAATCTTACTAGTAACAAAAAAAAGACAAACAAAAAGACTATATCTTCCATGGAATTCAATTCATAATAAAAAAAAAAAATAAAAAAAAAAAAAAATTGACTATCCATTTTACTATCAATTCAATTATCAATTGAATTCATTTAATTGGTCAGGCTCAAAAAAAGAGTCCATCTAATTTGAATTAGAAAATTGTAATGGGATTAGTAATTAATCTAGTAGGTAATTTTCCAAAAT